TTATCGCGAATCCAAAAAATAAAACAATTAGAAATAATTCTATTGGAATAAAAGAAATAAGTAAACAAATTCCTCGAGGGTCATATAAATTAATTGATGATTTGGAACAACAAGAGGGAGAAAATGAAGAAAACATGGCGGAAGATCATGAAATTCGTTCACGAAAAGCCAAACGTGTAGTGATTTTTACTGATAATCAACAAAATACTGATACTTATAATAATACCAAAGATACAACAAATTCGGATCAAATAGACGAAGTGACTTTGATACGTTATTCACAACAATCAGACTTTCGTCGAGACATAATAAAAGGATCCATGCGAGCACAAAGACGCAAAACCCCTATTTTGGAACTGTTTCAAGCAAATGTGCATTCTCCCCTTTTTTTGGACAGAATAGGCAAATCTCTTTTTTTTTCTTTTGGTATTTCCGAATTGATGAAAACAATATTTATAAATTGGATGTGTAAAAACGCAGAATTCGCAATTTCGGATTATACTTATACAGAGAAAAAAACAAAAGAAAGTACGAAAAAAGAAGAGGACAAAAGAGAAGACGACAAAAGAGAGGAAAAAACTCGGATAGAAATAGCCGAAGCCTGGGATAGCATTCTTTTTGCTCAAGTAATAAGAGGTTGTGTTTTAGTAACCCAATCGATTCTTAGAAAATATATTATATTACCCTCATTAATAATAACTAAAAATATCATTCGTATACTCTTTTTTCAAATTCCCGAATGGTCCGAGGATTTAAAAGATTGGAGTAGAGAAATGCATGTTAAATGCACCTATAACGGAGTTCAATTATCAGAAAAAGAATTTCCGAAAAACTGGTTAACAGACGGGATTCAAATAAAGATCCTATTTCCTTTTCGTCTAAAACCTTGGCACAGATCTAGGTTAAAATTCCCTCACAAAGATCCAATGAAAAAGAAAACACAAAAAAATGATTTTTGTTTTTTAACAGTTTGGGGAATGGAAGCTGAACTGCCTTTTTGTTCTCCCCGAAAACGGCTTTCCCTCTTTGAACCGATCTTTAAAAAACTCGAAAAAAAAATTAGAAAAATGAAAAAAAAAAGTTTTCGAGTTATAACAATTTTAGAAGAAAGAAGAAATTTTTTTCTAAAATTATCAAAAGAAAAAAAAAACCGGGTCATCAAAAACATTTTTTTTCGAAAAGAAATAATAAACAAACTTTCAAACTCAAAAAGAAATCCAATTTTATTATCTGGATTTAGAAAAGTATATGAATTGGTGGATGAAACTAAAAAAGAAAAAGATTCGACAATCAATAAAAATAACGGGACGATTCAGAAATTGTCTACCCCAATTCGATCTACGGCTTGGATAAATTATTCATTGACAGAAAAAAAAATGAAAGATCTTTCTTCTAGAAGAAAGATAATCATAAATCAAATAGAAAAAATTACAAAAGAAAAGGAAACTCAAATTAGAACCTCGGAAATAAATATTAGTCCTAACAAAATAAGTTATAATGGTAAAAATTTAAAATCATCAAAAAATCTTCCACAGATATTAAAAAGAAGGAATGCTCGATTAGCGCGTAAATTCCATTTTTTTATAAAAATTTTGATTCAAAAGATATACATAGATATCTTTTTAGGTATCATTAATATTCCGAGGATCAATGCACAGTTTTTTCTTGAATCAACAAAAAAAAAAATTTCAGAATACATTAAAAATAATGAAAAAAATAACAAAAAAAGATTAATGTACAAAATAAATACAATTCACTTTATTTCGATTATAAAACAGTCACTTAATAATAGTAATATTTCTGTTATTAATAAGAATTCACAGTGTGATATATCCTCCTTGTCACAAGCATATGTATTTTACAAATTATCACAAATCAAAATTATTAACTTATATAAGTTAAGATCTATCCTTCAATATCATGGCCTTCTTCTTAAGAATGAAATAAAGGATTATTTTAAAGACCAAGGATTATTTAATTCCGAATTAAAAGAGAAAAATTTTAGAAATTTTGTAATGGATCAATGGAAAAGCTGGTTAAGGAGTCATTATCAATATAAATACGATTTAGCTCAAATTAGATGGTCTAGATTAATACCAAAAAAATGGCGAAATAGAACCAAGCAACACCATATGGCTCGAAATAAAAAATGGAATTTATATGAAAAAGACCAATTAATTCATTATGAAAAAGACCAATTAATTCATTACGAAAAAGAAAATGATTTTGAGGCAGATTCATTACCGAAGCAAAAAGATAATTTCAAAAAACACTATAAATATAATCTTTTATCATATAAATCTATTAATTATGAAAAAAAGAAGGACTCATATATTTACGGATCCCTAGTACAAGTAAATAATAAACAAGAGATTTCTTATAATTACAACACAAATAAAAGAAAATTATTTGAAATATTAGAAGGTTTTCCTATCAATAATTATCTGGCGGAAGATGATATTATCGATATGGAGAAAAGACCGGATAGAAAATATTTTGATTGGAGAATTCTCAATTTTTGTCTTAGAAAGAAGGTCGATATTGAGTCCTGGATCGATATCGGAAGCAAAGATAAAAAAAATACTAAGACTAGGACTAATAAGTATCAAATAATTGATAAAATTGATAAGAAAAGCCTTTTTTTTCTTACAATTCACCAAGATCAAGAAGTCAATTCATCCAATCCAAAAAAAAACCTTTTTGATTGGATGGGAATGAATGAAGAAATACAAAATCGTCTCCTATCCAATTTTGAACTTTGGTTCTTGCAAAAATTTGTGATACTTTATAACACATATAAGATAAAACCGTGGGTGATACCCATCCAATTTCTTCTTTTCAATTTTCATCGAAATGAAAATAGTAGTAAAAATAAGAAAATCAAGGGGAAGAAAAATGGCGATCTTTTTCTATCTATATCCTCGAATGAAAAAAAATTCATTGAATTAGAGAATCGAAATCATGAAGAAAAAGAATCCGAAGACCAAATGGACTTTGGATCAGTTTTCGCAAATCAAGAAAAAGATATTGAAGAAGATTATATGGGATTAGATATGAAAAAACATAGAAATAAAAAACAAAACAAAAGTCATACGGAAGTAGAGCTTGATTTCTTCCTAAAACGATATTTATGTTTTCAATTAAGATGGAATGGTTCTTTAAATCAAAAAATAATCAATAATATCAAAGTCTATTGTCTTCTGCTTAGACTGACAAATCCACGAGAAATTCTTATATCTTCTATTCACAGGCAAGAAATAAGTCTGAGTATTCTGATGGTTCAGAAAGATTTAACTCTTACAGAATTGATGAAAAAGGGGATATTGATTATCGAACCTGTTCGTCTGTCAGTAAAAAATGATGGCCAATTTTTTCTGTATCAAACGGTAGGTATCCTATTAGTTCATAAGAACAAACAACAAATTAATCAAAAATACAGAGAAAAAATCTATGTTGATAAAAAGAATTTTATCGAATCTATTGAAAGACATCAAAGTCTAATTGGAAATAGAGACAAAAAAGATTATGATTTACTTGTTCCTGAAAATATTTTATCCCCTAAACGTCGTAGAGAATTAAGAATTCTAACTTCTTTCAATTTTAAAAATCAAAACGATATTCTTTCAATTTTAAAAATCAAAACGATATTCATATAAATACAGAAATTTTCAATGGTAATAACAGTGGTTCCATTTTGGATAAAAGCAAACATTTTGATAGATATAAAAATAAACTAATTAAATTAAAATTTTTTCTTTGGCCCAATTTTCGACTAGAAGATTTAGCTTGTATGAATCGTTATTGGTTCGATACTAACAATGCCAGTCGTTTCAGTATGGTAAGAATATATATATATCCACGGTTGAAATTTTCGTTTTAGTAAGGGCGCATTTTTCATATATCCCATAGGATATCTGATCTAGTATATGAAAACAAAGAGATGGGCACGTCATTCTTTTACACTCCATATTCCGTTCTGGTACATGGAATTCAATCATGTATCAATTAGATCTAGAAATGTATTTTTTTACTTTCAATTTTAGATAGAATTTTTTTTCTCTTTTGTAAACCGAAACAATAGACCATCCTTTCCTTTTTATATCTATAACATAACCGAATAAAAAAAAAATTGGATTGATTAATGATCAATTTTATTTGACAAATTTTTGAATTACTAGCAAAGAAAGATTTTTGTGTATACCAAATTAAAATGAACTGATATTATTATTTCCATTTTCTATTATTACTGATCAATAAAAAATATCTTAAACTAAAAATAAAAAGGGGGTACTTATTTTATGGTAAAAAATTCATTCATTTCCGTTATTTCACAAGAAAAAAAAAACGAAAATAAGGGATCTGTTGAATTTCAAATAGTAAGTTTCACTAATAAGATACGAAGACTTACTTCACATTTTGAATTGCATAGAAAAGACTATTTATCCCAGAGAGGTTTGCGAAAAATTCTAGGAAAACGTCAACGATTGCTGTCTTATTTAGCAAAGAAAAATAGAATACATTATAAAGAATTAATTCGCCGGTTGGATATTCGGGAGTCAAAAACTCGTTAATTTGAAGAATTTTTTTGAATTATTTGATTTATTAGATCTTGAGATGAACTTTTTTTGTTTTCAGTAATTCATGGAAGAATAAATCGAGGAAACCCCTATGAATGTACCAGCTACACAAAAAGACCTTATGATAGTCAATATGGGTCCCCATCACCCATCAATGCACGGTGTTCTTCGACTCATCGTTACTCTAGACGGTGAAGATGTTGTTGACTGTGAACCAATATTAGGTTATTTACACAGAGGAATGGAAAAAATTGCGGAAAATCGAACAATTATACAATATTTGCCCTATGTAACACGTTGGGATTATTTGGCTACTATGTTCACCGAAGCAATAACAGTAAATGGTCCAGAACTGTTAGGAAATATTCAAGTACCTAAAAGAGCTGGCTATATCAGAGTAATTATGTTGGAATTGAGTCGTATAGCTTCTCATTTGTTATGGCTTGGCCCTTTTATGGCGGATATTGGGGCACAAACCCCTTTCTTCTATATTTTTAGAGAGAGAGAGTTAGTATATGATTTATTCGAAGCTGCCACTGGTATGAGAATGATGCATAATTATTTTCGTATCGGGGGGGTAGCGGCTGATCTACCTCATGGCTGGATAGATAAATGTTTGGATTTTTGCGATTATTTTTTAACAGGAGTTGCTGAATATCAAAAACTTATTACGCGAAATCCTATTTTTTTAGAACGAGTTGAAGGAGTAGGTATTCTTGGTACAGAAGAAGCAATAAATTGGGGGTTATCGGGACCAATGCTACGAGCTTCTGGAGTCCAATGGGATCTTCGTAAAGTTGATCATTATGAGTGTTACGACGAATTTGATTGGGAAGTCCAGTGGCAAAAAGAAGGAGATTCATTAGCTCGTTATTTAGTCCGAATTGGTGAAATGGTGGAATCTATAAAAATTATTCAACAGGCTCTGGAAGGAATTCCGGGGGGGCCCTATGAAAATTTAGAAACCCGACGTTTTGATAAAGAAAGGGGTCCAGAATGGAACGATTTCGAATATCGATTCATTAGTAAAAAAACTTCTCCTACTTTTGAATTACCGAAACAAGAACTTTATGTGAGAGTCGAAGCCCCAAAAGGAGAATTGGGAACTTTTCTGATAGGGGATCAGAGCGGGTTTCCTTGGAGATGGAAAATTCGCCCGCCGGGTTTTATCAATTTGCAAATTCTTCCTGAATTAGTTAAAAGAATGAAATTGGCCGATATTATGACAATACTAGGTAGTATAGATATCATTATGGGAGAAGTTGATCGTTGAAATGATAATTGATACAACAGAAGTACAAGCTATCAATTCTTTTTCTAGATTAGAATCCTTAAACGAGATCTATGGAATTATATGGGTGTTTGTCCCTATTTTGACTCTTGTATTGGGAATCACGATAGGCATACTAGTAATTGTATGGTTAGAAAGAGAAATATCTGCAGGGATACAACAACGTATTGGACCTGAATATGCCGGTCCTTTAGGAGTTCTTCAAGCTCTAGCAGATGGAACAAAACTACTTTTCAAAGAGAATCTTTTTCCATCTAGGGGGGATACTCGTTTATTCAGTATCGGACCATCCATAGCAGTCATATCAACTCTATTAAGCTATTCAGTAATTCCTTTTGGCTATCACTTTGTATTAACTGATCTAAATATTGGTGTTTTTTTATGGATTGCCATTTCAAGTATTGCTCCCATTGGACTTCTTATGTCAGGATATGGATCAAATAATAAATATTCCTTTTTAGGTGGTCTACGAGCTGCTGCTCAATCAATTAGTTATGAAATACCTTTAACTCTTTGTGTGTTATCCATATCTCTACGTGTGATTCGTTGAAACAGAAACTTTTCCTTATTCCTTTCTTTTTAGGAAGAAGGCGAAATGAATTGAATAGATATCTTCATTTTTTATTCCTCATTTGGGTTGATGAACTAAATTGGATAGTTATATGAGTGAAAAAAAACAACTTCTAAATTTGCAGTAAAAAATTGAGACTCATTTCCTATGTACAAGAGTAAAACAGAAATAAACATAAGAAAAAAAGACCATTTGCCCCAAGATTGGTTGATTAGTCATCCTGGCTTGAAGCGGGCTCAAAAGATCAACCTTATTGAGTTGTCACTATCATTTATATGTATTACCCTAACGCTAACAGGTGATTGAGCAAAAATGAGTGGATGGTTAGGAACACCAAGATACACAAAAGATTCGTAATAGGGATTTTAAAAAATTATCTAAAAGGATATTTTGGCATAATAGGGATTTTAAAAAATTATCTAAAAGGATATTTTGGCATAATATAAAAGTATATTAATTGGGGCTTTAAGTTGGTAGAAATGATCAGGAAGTACTCCCCATGATTTCGATCCAGAGTATGCTCCTACCCACCGATTAAAGAAATAACTATCAGGAACGAAATAATCCTTTCCTTTTTTGAATCCCCCTTTTTTTCAGAAAGAAGAATTCAGAAAGAAGAATAGGAACGAAAAAAAAGACTCTAATTACAATAGAAAAAAGTAATCTTTTTTTATTCTTTTTTCCTATACTGATATTCACAGAGATGGAATTTATGTCATAATTCAAAATATCTAATTCGTAATCGAAAATGATAGGTTGAAATATCTATTGGGATTTTTACAAGGAATATTTTGCTTTTTACTAAGAGTATTTTATTGAAGGATTTAAGTTATTACTCAAGAAAGAAAAATTGAAATTATTAAAGTAAAGGATGAGATCAATTCAGAAGTACTTTTTTTTAGTATTATAACAGATAGAATTTCATTGCTCGAATTTGGGAACGTCGATAGATTTGGTTTTGATCCTATCTATTCTACAAATATATCAAAATAAATAATACGACCTTTAAATTTATTTATTCTACAAATATATCAAAATAAATAATACGACCTTTAAATTTATTTATTTATAGCCTTCGAGGAGCCGTATGAGATGAGAATCTCATGTACGGTTCTGTAATAGCGATGGGAACAGTGATGTTATCGCCGACTATAATTATCTAACAGTTCAAGTACAGTTGATATAGTTGAGGCACAATCAAAATCTGGTTTTTGGGGGTGGAATTTGTGGCGTCAACCTATAGGATTTATCATTTTTTTTATTTCTTCTCTAGCAGAATGCGAAAGATTACCTTTTGATTTACCAGAAGCAGAAGAAGAATTAGTAGCAGGTTATCAAACCGAATATTCGGGTATCCAATTTGGTTTATTTTATATTGCTTCCTATCTAAACTTATTAGTTTCTTCATTATTTGTAACAGTTCTTTACTTGGGCGGTTGGAATATTTCTATTCCGTATATATTCGTTCCTGAGCTTTTTGAAATAAATAAAATAGGTGGAGTTTTTGGAACAACAATTGGTATCTTTATTACATTGGTTAAAACTTATTTGTTCTTGTTCATTCCTATTTCAACAAGATGGACTTTACCTAGACTAAGAATGGACCAACTTTTAAATCTTGGATGGAAATTTCTTTTACCTATTTCTCTCGGTAATTTATTATTAACAACATCTTTCCAACTCCTTTCACTATAAAAGAATACTAAAAGAATAGTTTTTCTATATTCATGATTTGTCTTCAAACAAGAGAAAAAAACAAACATAAAATTATTCATAAATATTCACGATATGTTTCCCACGGTAACTGGGTTCATGAATTATGGGCAACAAACCATACGAGCTGCAAGGTACATTGGTCAAAGTTTCATAGTTACCTTATCCCATGCAAACCGTTTACCTGTAACTATTCAATATCCTTATGAAAAATTAATCACATCGGAGCGTTTCCGCGGTCGAATCCATTTTGAATTTGATAAATGCATTGCTTGTGAAGTATGTGTTCGTGTATGTCCTATAGATCTACCTGTTGTTGATTGGCAATTGGAAACTGACATTCGAAAGAAACGGTTGCTTAATTACAGTATTGACTTTGGAATCTGTATATTTTGTGGCAACTGTGTTGAGTATTGTCCAACAAATTGTTTATCAATGACTGAAGAATATGAACTTTCTACTTATGATCGTCACGAATTGAATTATAATCAAATTGCTTTAGGTCGTTTACCAATGTCAGTAGTTGACGATTATACAATTCGAACAATTTTGAATTCAACTCAAAAAAAAATAGGTAAACCGCCTTGATTAATTAAAAAGTACAATTTTTAAACTAAAATTTTGTTTTGATCGAAAGGGATGGAATGGGATTTCTTTCAATTTTTAAACTAAAATTTTGTTTTGATCGAAAGGGATGGAATGGGATTTCTTTCATTTTTCTTGGTCAATAACTACAAAAAGTACAATGATTTGATTGATTGATGAGAATAGCATCGCGGCTAAATTTGGAGTGAAAATCTACGAAATTAATATATCTGTAATTCTATCCATAATTTTTTCGAAAATGAAATTTAGATTTATAATGCCTTTTTCGAGAAAGAATGAGATTAGTACAATAGCTGTACCTATAGTAATTTACCCCATTTAGGGTTTAATTCAATTAAGAACCTATTATAAATATAAAAAAGTTTTTCCTGCTCAAGTCAATAAGGTCATCTATAGTAATTTACCCCATTTAGGGTTTAATTCAATTAAGAACCTATTATAAATATAAAAAAGTTTTTCCTGCTCAAGTCAATAAGGTCATGAAAAAACAATTCAAATTTTTTATCTCTTATTTTACGTGCAATGGATTTGCCTGGACTAATACATGATTTTCTTTTAGTCTTTCTGGGATTAGGTCTTATATTAGGAGGTCTGGGAGTGGTATTACTTACCAACCCAATTTATTCTGCCCTTTCGTTGGGATTCGTTTTTGTTTGTATATCTTTATTCTATATTTTATCAAACTCCCATTTTGTAGCTGCTGCACAGCTCCTTATTTATGTAGGAGCTATAAATGTTTTAATTCTATTTGCCGTGATGTTCATGAATGGTTCAGAATATTACAAAGATTTGAATCTTTGGACTGTTGGAAACGGGGTTACTTCCATAGTTTGTACAAGCATTTTTGTTTCACTAATTACTATTATTCCAGATACGTCATGGTACGGGATTATTTGGACTACAAGAACAAATCAGATTATAGAACAAGATTTGATAAGTAATGGTCAACAAATTGGAATTCATTTATCAACAGATTTTTTTCTTCCATTTGAATTCATTTCAATAATTCTTTTAGTTGCTTTGATAGGTGCGATTGCTGTGGCTCGTCAGTAATAAATCTTTAGAATTAATAATCGCAATTCAAATTAAACTTTATGTTATTACATCTATTTTTCTTCAATTCTATTTAAAGCTTATTTATGTATAAACTTGATTTATTATCCATATATTTCTTTGTTCTGTACTTGTGATATTCTTATTCTAGTCAATCCAATCTGTTGATGTTGAATTGTTGTTCATATTGAAAAAAAAATCGAAAATTATAAGGAGGTGGTCAATGATGCTCGAATATGTACTTGTTTTGAGTGCCTATTTATTTTCTATCGGTATCTATGGGTTGATCACGAGCCGAAATATGGTTAGAGCCCTTATGTGTCTTGAACTTATACTGAATGCAGTTAATATAAATTTTGTAACATTTTCTGATTTTTTTGATAGTCGTCAATTAAAAGGAAATATTTTTTCAATTTTTGTTATAGCTATCGCAGCCGCTGAAGCAGCTATTGGACTGGCTATTGTTTCGTCAATTTATCGTAACAGAAAATCAACCCGTATCAATCAATCGAATTTGTTGAATAAGTAGTATTAATCATATAGAATATAATTTTCATATTCATTAATTCGAGTTGGCATGTATGATACGTAACTTACTGATCATGTTTGTGAAAACGTAAGAAATGAAACTATCTTGGCTCTACTCTATCTCATGAGTAGATCCAGAATTGAATAAGAAAATTCTGCTAAATCATTGATTCGTCTGGTGTCTAAATATATAATGATTCGTTTAGAAATTTACTAGATTGAAATTTTATGACGTTAAAAAATTAGAAATCCAATGTCACATTCAGTAAAGATTTATGATACATGTATAGGGTGTACTCAATGTGTCCGAGCCTGCCCCACAGATGTATTAGAAATGATACCTTGGGATGGATGTAAATCTAAGCAAATTGCTTCTGCTCCAAGAACAGAGGACTGCGTGGGTTGTAAGAGATGTGAATCCGCCTGTCCGACGGATTTCTTGAGTGTTCGAGTTTATTTATGGCATGAAACAACTCGAAGCATGGGTCTAGCTTATTGATACTTTCCAGAAAAACCCACTTGAATCTATTTTCTTTTTTGTTTACCGACAAAAACCCGTACTCGAAAAAAAAATAATAAAAATATATATATATATTATGTTTTCGCGCACGGGTTTTTTTAGTCCAAGTGTATCTTGTCTTTACCACGAATTCTTTTCCTTGGTTAACAACATTTGTAGTTTTTCCGATATCCGCGGGTTCTTTAATTTTCCTTTTGCCTCATAGAGGAAATAAGGTAATTCGGTGGTATACTTCATTTATATGCGCCTTAGAGCTCCTTTTAATGACTTATGCGTTCTCTTATTATTTCCAATTGGACGATCCATTAATCCAATTAACAGAAGATTATAAATGGATCCATTTTTTTGATTTTTACTGGAGACTGGGAATAGATGGATTTTCTTTAGGACCTATTTTACTGACAGGATTTATCACCACTTTAGCTACTTTAGCGGCTCGGCCAATTACTCGGGATTCCCAATTATTCCATTTTCTGATGTTAGCAATGTATAGTGGTCAAATAGGATTATTTTCTTCTCAAGATCTTTTACTTTTTTTTATCATGTGGGAGTTAGAATTAATTCCCGTTTATCTACTTCTATTGATGTGGGGGGGAAAGAAACGTCTGTATTCAGCTACAAAGTTTATTTTGTATACTGCAGGGGGTTCCATTTTTTTATTAATGGGAGCTTTAGGTATCGCTTTATATGGCTCCAATGAACCAAGATTCAATTTTGAAACATCAGTCAATCAATCATATCCTGTGGCGCTAGAAATATTTTTCTATATTGGATTTCTTATTGCTTTTGCTGTCAAATTGCCGATTATACCCTTACATACATGGTTACCAGACACCCATGGGGAAGCGCATTACAGTACTTGTATGCTTCTAGCCGGAATCTTATTAAAAATGGGGGCGTATGGGTTGGTTCGAATCAATATGGAATTATTACCCCACGCCCATTCTATCTTTTCTCCCTGGTTGATAATAATAGGCGTAATACAAATAATCTATGCAGCTTCAACATCTCCCGGTCAACGAAATTTTAAAAAAAGAATAGCCTATTCTTCTGTATCTCATATGGGTTTCATAATTATAGGGATTTGCTCTATAAGTGATATGGGACTCAATGGAGCTATTTTACAAATCATATCACATGGATTTATCGGCGCTGCACTTTTTTTCTTGGCAGGAACGGGTTATGATAGAATACGTCGTGTTTATCTTGACGAAATGGGTGGAATGGCTACCCCAATGCCAAAAATATTCACGACATTCAGTATCTTATCACTAGCTTCCCTTGCATTACCGGGCATGAGCGGTTTTTTTGCGGAATTGATAGTCTTTTTTGGAATAATTACCGGCCAAAAATATCTTTTAATGTCAAAAATATTGATTACTTTTGTAACGGCAGTTGGAATGATATTAACTCCTATTTATTTATTATCTATGTTACGCCAGATGTTCTATGGATACAAGCTGTTTAATGCCCCAAACTCTTATTTTTTTGATTCTGGACCGCGGGAGTTATTTGTTTCGATTGCTATCCTTCTGCCTGTAATAGGTATTGGTATTTATCCGGATTTCGTTTTCTCATTATCAATTGACAGAGTCGAAGCTATTCTATCTAATTATTTTTATAGATAGTTTTTCTAAATAAAAAAAAAAAAATCAAAATGTTATACAACGAAAAAAACTTTTTCTAAATAAAAAAAAAAAAATCAAAATGTTATACAACGAAAAAAACTTCTTTTTTCGTCTCTTAAATTTAAGTTAAAAAATAATGAATTGTAACCAAAATTTTTTGGCATTTGTGAGAACTTTTTGAATCAAGTAATATGGCGATTCAAAAGGTTCTCAACGGATTACCTGAAGTTTTTTTGTATATATGCTTTGCTGTCCTATAGAGTTGCATTCGTCAGACCCTTTCTTTAATCTTTAATGCAATTAAATGTTAATTGCTAAATTAGATGTTAATTGTTAATGTAAATGAACCATAACTATGCAATCCTATTCCTAATAAATTAACGCCAAAATAACATATCCAAATTATAAGAAAACCGATAGAAGCAACAATTGCGGAATTTAAACCCTCCCAATTTTTATTTGTTCGAGTATGAAAATAAATAGCGAATATGGTCCACGTAATAAATGCCCAAGTTTCCTTTGGGTCCCAATTCCAATACGATCCCCACGCTTCATTAGCCCAGACTGCTCCCGAAAGAATACCCATGGTTAAAAAGATAAATCCTATACTTAGAATACGATAACCCCAGTCATCTAATTGTTGAATCAATTGAAACTTGTAATAATTCCTAGAAGTAGAAGAAAGAAAAGAAATATTTCTTAAAACATTCTTTCTTTCCGTCATATATTGTATCTCACTAAAGGAAAATGAATCATTTAATAAATTATTGTTTTTATCAACAATTCTTATGATTTTTCGAAATGTGATTACTAGAAATGCTACTGATAATAATGATCCACACAAAAGAGCTGCATAGCCCAATATCATCATACTTACGTGCATCATTAACCACTGGGATTGAAGAGCAGGCACTAAGATTTCGGAGTGATGCATGTCAGTTAAAAGACCTGAAGTAGCAAACCCTTGGGTAAAAAAAGTACTTGGCGCGGTTATTGCGCTTAAAGAATTTTTTTGTTTTTTAAAATACGGAACCATATGAATAATGGAAAAAGCCCATGAAAGAAAGATTAATGATTCATATAAATCACTTAATGGGAAATGTCCCCCTAAAATCCAACGAGTAACTAATAATCCTGTTATACAGAAAAAAGTAATTATCATGCCCTTTTCTGACGAATCATATAGTTCTACGAATTCATCACCAAATAAGGTTATCAAATGAATTGTAATTACAATTGACACGACTGAAAAAGATATATGAGTTAATATATGTTCTAAAGTCGAAAATATCATAAAATTAATTTTTTAAATATAAATAAAAAAGGGGGTTCTAATTATATGGGATTGAAATCAGGAATTGAATTCATTATAGGATTTATTGTATCTTTTTGAAAATTACAGGAAGTTATGCCGCTACTCGGACTCGAACCGAGATGCTCTAGCACTGCTTCCTAAGAGCAGCGTGTCTACCGATTTCACCATAGCGGCTTGCTCGAAATCATAATAATCGATTGTTATTTAATCGTCGAGCTTGAAGAAGTCAATTCAATATTCAATATAATATTTTATAGGAAAATTAATGAAGAAAATTTTATTTAATAATGAAAAAAAATCGAAATTTTTTTTTTGGATTACGGTTTTAATATTACAGTCAAGAGATTTTTGAAAATTTTTTATTGGTTAGGTTTTTATTGTGGTTTAGAGAATTTGTGTTAGGATTTAACAACCAAATTTGGTATTGATCTGGACATAACAAACAAAAAAATTTTTGAGTTCTACTCCGTACTAAAAAAAATCCTGTCTAATTTAATATATACCTTGATCCATTTTCAAGCCCAAGCCGTACTAAAAAAAATCCTGTCTAATTTAATATATACCTTGATCCATTTTCAAGCCCAAGCATATTATTAAAGTAGATCATTCAAAGACCTGCTTATATAGATTCAAATAGTATAAATATAAAAAAGATAAAACTTATGAATATTTTTTATTGTGATTGTGACAAATGAGTCGATGGGGAAAATAAGAATCCCCATCCTGAACATAATAAAAGATCCTAACAATAAAAAGAAAGGTGAAACTTTGTGCCTTTTCTTTTCTTTTTTGTTTGCAAAAAAAGTCTCATTTTTAGAATTCAATAGACAAAAGAATTCTTTATGCTACACACGATAAAAGCAAAAGTAGTTCAATTTAATATTGATTAGTTCAAAACATTAAAAAAAAGGAATGGAAATCGTTATATATTTTATTTTTATATATTTTCTATTAGAAATTCTAACATAAATTAGAAATAATAAAAATAAAATTTTTATTCATATTATTTAATATTTTATATTATTATATATATATATATATATATATATATATATATATATATATATATATATATATATATATATATATATATATATATATATATATATATATAGTTCAAAACATTAAAAAAAAGGAATGGAAATCGTTATATATTTTATTTTTATATATTTTCTATTAGAAATTCTAACATAAATTA